CCAAAATTCTTAATAGAAAATAGACCGCGGAGAGTCGAAGAATTGCAGATGAATGTACAAAAAGAACTTCATTGTGCGAACCGAAAACTAAACATTGCTATTACACGAATTGCAAATCCTTATGGACACCCTAATATTCTTGCAGAATTTATAGCTGGCCAATTAAAGAATAGAGTTTCTTTTCGCAAAGCAATGAAAAAAGCTATTGAATTAACCGAGCTGGCGAATACAAAAGGAATTCAAGTACAAATTGCGGGACGTATCGACGGAAAAGAAATTGCACGCGTCGAATGGATCAGAGAAGGTAGGGTTCCTCTACAAACCATTGGAGCTAAAATTGATTATTGTTCCTATACAGTTCGAACTATATACGGGGTATTAGGAATCAAAATTTGGATATTTGTAGACGAAGAATAATAAGACTTTACGTGTTTTTACATTATACCAAGTAATGGACAAAAAAAGAAAAACCCTTTTATTCTTTTTATGTTCAAGCAAAACAAAAAAAAAGAGCAATTCTGCAATTCTAGAGGGTTCAATAAAAATTCGATTGATCATTTTATATAATTGCTATGCTTAGTGTGTGACTCGTTGGTTTTTTTAGGGCTAGGATTCAAAAAACGGACCAGGGCCCAGAGTATGAACTAATAACTATAGCACTAATAACCAACTCATTGCTTCGCATTATCTGGATCCAAAGAACCAGTCAAGATAAAGATATAATATATTGGACATATCGTTGTAGCAACTGAAATCTTTTTTTGCATAAAGATAAAGATAAAAAAAACCAATCGGATTATGAGTTGTGAAGTTCTAAGTCGGAAAGCAAAATAGAAAAAAAGTATGCGGATAAGTGGAAGGATGAGAGAAAGAGAGAACGGAAATATCAATGATATATGATTCCAATATGTAAGGTCGATGAGTCATCTCATAAAACGCAGTGTAATAAAGCATAAATTCAATAATGATTCATGCAGAATTAGATGAATCCGCTTATAGAACAAAAAAATCAAGAGCCTCGAGCCAATAAAGACTGAGAAAATTGACTTAAGAAAAAAGGACTCCGCCGGAAAATTCAGACCTAACCATTAATCGAGAAGCAATGGGAACGATATAACCCGTGAATGCAGAAGATTCTATTGAAAATGAATCTTAATGATTCATTGGGTGGGATGGCGGAACAAACCAGGGACCCCCTCTTTTATTCTTTTATTTTGAGAGGTCATGAACGAACCCTATAACTAAAATAGATATGGAAAGAGTAAATATTCGCCCGCGAAAGTTTTTTTTTTATTAGATTGATACATTTTTGTCGATCCCATATGATAAAAGGAAAAACAAAAGAAAGATGTTTTTATAACGATAACGTTATAAAAAAAGACATTGACATTATCTAGAAATAGAATACATGTTTAATTAAATAATATCTAAACACGCTAGACAAATTTCGAATAGATTAACGAATTGATTAATTAGATGCAATTTCAAAGAATCCTATGATTCAGCATATTATTCATTAAACACATGTATATCTTCATAAAATCTGTTTTAGTCGTTTCATTCGCGAGGAGCTGGATGAGAAGAAACTCTCATGTCCAGTTCTGTAGTAGAGATGGAATTGAAAAAGAACCGTCAACTATAACCCAAAAAGAACAAGATTCCGTAAACAACATAGAGGAAGAATGAAAGGAATATCTTATCGAGGTAATCATATTTGTTTCGGTAGATATGCTCTTCAAGCACTTGAACCCGCTTGGATTACAGCTAGACAAATCGAAGCAGGGCGCCGAGCAATGACACGAAATGTACGCCGTGGCGGAAAAATATGGGTACGTATATTTCCAGACAAACCAGTTACAGTAAGACCCACGGAAACCCGTATGGGTTCAGGGAAAGGATCCCCAGAATATTGGGTAGCTGTTGTTAAACCGGGTAGAATACTTTATGAAATGGGTGGAGTAGCCGAAAATATAGCTCGAAAGGCTATTTCAATAGCGGCGTCCAAAATGCCTATAAGAACTCAATTCATTATTTCTGGATAGAAATGTAGAACCAAAGGAAAGAAGTCTTGTGTATAAAAAAACAATTGCAGGGTTTTCTTTCTTTTTTTTTTTTTTTACTTCGTCCTTTGCTTTATTTTACATTAAAAAAACGGATAAAAAAAAATGATATGATTCAACCTCAAACCCATTTGAATGTAGCAGACAATAGCGGGGCACGAGAATTGATGTGTATTCGAATAATAGGAGCTAGTAATCGCCGATATGCTCATATTGGTGATGTTATTGTTGCTGTGATAAAAGAAGCAGTACCAAATACGCCTCTAGAAAGATCAGAAGTGATCAGAGCTGTAATTGTACGTACTTGTAAAGAACTCAAACGCGATAACGGTATAATAATACGATATGATGACAATGCTGCAGTTGTCATTGATCAAGAAGGAAATCCAAAAGGAACCCGCGTTTTTGGCGCGATCGCCCGGGAATTGAGACAGTTAAATTTTACTAAAATAGTTTCATTAGCACCTGAGGTATTATAATATGAGACCGTGAGATAGTGATAGTATTTAAATAAAATAGATAAATTAGTAGATTATGTCTCACGCATATACTTTTAAGAATTTTCTTTAATAATTTTTATAAAAAAAGAACATGCTGATTATATCCAAATTCGGAAGCAACAATAATTTTAGTTTATCATGGGTAAGGACACTATTGCTGACATAATAACTTCTATACGAAATGCTGACATGGATCGAAAGGGAACGGTTCGAATAGCATCTACTAACATGACCCAAAACATTGTTAAAATACTTTTACAAGAGGGTTTTCTCGAAAACGTAAGGAAACTTGTAGAAAATAACAAATATTTTTTGGTTTTAACCCTACGACATAGAAGGAATAGGAAAGGACCATATAGAACTCTTTTAAATTTAAAACGAATAAGTCGACCTGGTCTCCGAATCTATTCTAACTATCAACGAATTCCTAGAATTTTAGACGGGATGGGGATTGTAATTCTCTCTACTTCTCGGGGTATAATGACAGACCGTGCAGCTCGGATAGAAGGAATCGGCGGAGAAATTTTGTGCTATATATGGTAAATTTTCTGCTATCCGAATTGTATCTGTAACTTCCTGTTTGTGAAAAAAACGAATAAAAAAGCCAAGTTGTCTAATATCACGCCTTCCTACATAAGTTCATACTTCAAGGAGGGTTTGTCTGGAATAAAAGAAGAAAAATGGATTCATGAGGGTTTAATTACTGAATCACTTCACAATGGTATGTTCGGGGTTCGTTTAAATAATGAAGTCAGATTCTAAGTTCTGTTTCAGAAAGGATCCGACACTCTTTTATACATATACTACCAGGAGATAGAATCAAAGTTTAAGTAAGTCGTTATGATTCAAACGGGGGGGGGGGGGGCGCAGAATTTATAGACCCCACAACAAAGATTCGAATGGTTCGGTGGTTTTTCAAGATTCCTTTCATGAGGATCTAATTCACGGTTCAAAAATTTCAAGAAACTTATTTTCTTCCAATCAGTAAAGTAGATTCGAAATTCAGTTAAGGAATAACAATTATGAAAATAAGAGCCTCCGTTCGTAAAATTTGTGAAAAATGCCGACTGATCCGTAGAAGGGGACGCATTATAGTAATTTGTTCCAACCCGAGACATAAACAAAGACAAGGATAATCTTTCGAAAAGGGACTCTCTAAAGGAACCGATGAACAAATCAAAATAAAAGATCTGTTTTGACATGAAATGGATATATCCATATATCTCTGACTTATATTTCGGAAATGATAAAATATGGCAAAATCTATACCAAGAAGCGGTTCACGTAGGACTGGACGTGTGGGTTCACGTAAAAGTGCACGGCGAATACCAAAGGGCGTTATTCATGTTCAAGCAAGTTTCAACAACACCATTGTGACAGTTACAGATGTACGGGGTCGGGTTATTTCTTGGTCCTCCGCCGGTACTTGTGGATTCAGGGGTACAAGAAGAGGGACACCTTTTGCTGCTCAAACCGCAGCAGGAAATGCTATTCGAGCAGTAACAGATCAAGGTATGCAACGAGCAGAAGTCATGATAAAAGGTCCGGGTCTCGGAAGAGATGCAGCATTACGCGCTATTCGTCGAAGTGGTATACTTTTAAGTTTCGTAAGGGATGTAACCCCTATGCCACATAATGGCTGCAGACCCCCTAAAAAAAGGCGAGTGTAGAAATAAACATTGAAGAGATTTCAAGAGAAATAAATGACTCAAAAATCTGACAAATAATATTACTATGGTTCGAGAGAAATTAAAAGTATCTACTCGGACACTACAGTGGAAATGTGTTGAATCAAGAGCAGACAGTAAGCGTCTTTATTATGGACGCTTTATTCTGTCTCCACTTATGAAAGGTCAAGCCGACACAATAGGCATTGCGATGCGAAGAGCTTTGCTTGGAGAAATCGAAGGAACATGTATTACACGCGCAAAATCTGAGAAAATCCCGCATGAATATTCTACCATAGTAGGTATTCAAGAATCGGTACATGAAATTTTAATGAATTTGAAAGAAATTGTATTGAGAAGTAATCTATATGGAACTCGTGACGCGCTTATTTGTGTCAAAGGTCCTGGATATGTAACTGCTCAAGACATCCTCTTACCACCTTCTGTGGAAATCGTTGATAATACGCAGCATATAGCTAACCTAACGGAACCAACTGATTTTTGTATTGGATTACAGATTGAAAGGAATCGAGGATATAATATAAAAACACCAAATAACTTTCAAGACGGAAGTTATCCTATAGATGCTATATTCATGCCTGTTCGAAACGCGAATCATAGTATTCATTCTTATGGAAATGGAAATGAAAAACAAGAGATCCTTTTTCTAGAAATATGGACAAATGGAGGTTTAACTCCTAAAGAAGCACTTCATGAAGCCTCCCGGAATTTGATTGATTTATTTATTCCCTTTCTCCAGTCGGCAGAAGAAA